TTTTTTAAATTGGAAATTTTAGTATTGAGGCCTAATTGATAATTTTTAGTCGTTATTTTTAGGTTATGTGTGTGTATAAAAATGTGTAATAATAAATTCATATGTTATATATAATATGTGATGCATAAGTTGACACCACCAAAACTCGTTAACTTTGATGCGCTTGGTCGAGCTTTACTTGGTTTAGGGGTTTGACAAGAATAACAGGATTTACTGAGCGTAGGGGGTAGGGGGGTTTAACGCGCGAAAACCAAAAGGGGGCATATAGGATAGGTCTGTGTTGAGTAAGGATATATTATGCACTTGAGATAAACATATGTAATTCTTAAGTTATGTCTTTAGATCACTCATCAACTTTTTTACAGTCAAGAGAAGATGTTCTACCTTGATTAACATCCCGAGTGTGCACTCTGAAATGTGGACGAAAAGTAAAGTTAAAAAGAACCTATGCATATAAAAGAACGCGAAGCATGTGGGGTTATTAAACGTATGAACTACACAAGTAACCGGATGCAAGTATAGATCTCTAGGGTGGATAACACATAACATGTTCCGTGAAAGAGAAACCAGATGCAAGGAATAGTTAATAATATACCTTATTTTCAGTTGTGTCCCTGGTTCTATCATTAATATTATGCAATTATATAAACTGGTTGGTGGTTTCTTACTACATTAATAATCACTCTGAAAATGTGGGTTGGTCCGTTCAGAGGAGGTTGGGGAGATACGACAGTTAGCTAGGTCAAGGACTTACTCAATACAAGAGGATTTCGTAGTTGGTTTATAAATGTGTGCTTATGTACGTCTTAGAAGTTAGTACTTGCTTTATGGTTCAAATAATTTTTTGGTGATAGTACATAGATGTACATATGCATTAATGTAATATTATGCATAATATGTACTAAACCAATAAACCAGAAAATAGTTTAATTTAGAATTCTGGCTTTGGGAGCCAGGGGTGAGAGTTAAAATCTCTTTTTTCTGGCGCTAGGGAGGGGTTTAACCTCCGATCTTCGGATTACAAGACCGATGCTTTGAGTTAAGCTACTAAGGCAAGCTCATTCCATTGCTTTATTTTCTAGCCAGCCCGTGAGCGGCATTAAGACTAGGAACAAGGCAAAGTACAGGATGGACGCAATTTGTCCAATAATGATAAATGGGTGCTCTACCGGCATGCCTCCAATTCATGTCAAGATAAGCATATCCGCGACTAGTGTTCAAAAGAGGAATTGGGTAAAGGGTCGGAACGTTAGGCCTCGTTGCTTAGATGTGTGAAGAATAGGTACAACTATTAGGATGAGGATTGAGAACAGAAGGGCTAACACCCCTCCCAATTTGTTTGGGATTGACCGTAGGATGGCGTAAGCAAAGAGGAAATATCACTCTGGCTTGATATGAGGAGGAGTGACTAAGGGGTTGGCGGGGGTGAAGTTCTCTGGGTCACCCAAAAGGTTTGGGGAAAACAGCGCTAGGGATGTAAGGGCTAGGAGCATAACTACAAATCCGAGGAGGTCCTTGTAGGAAAAGTAGGGGTGGAAGGTGACTTTATCTGCATCCGAGTTTAAGCCTGCTGGATTATTTGAGCCTGTTTCATGTAAAAATAGTAAGTGTATAAGAGTGGCTGCAGCAATAACAAATGGAAACAGGAAATGGAATGCGAAGAATCGGGTTAAAGTTGCGTTGTCCACTGAAAAACCTCCTCAAATCCACTGTACCAGGACGTCCCCTACGTAGGGGACGGCTGATAGTAAGTTAGTGATAACTGTGGCACCCCAAAATGATATTTGTCCTCATGGTAGGACGTAACCTACAAAGGCTGTCATTATTACCAGCAAAAATAGAACAACCCCAATATTCCAAGTCTCCTTATATAAATAGGAGCCGTAATATAGTCCTCGGGCAATATGTATGTAAAGGCAAATAAAGAAGAATGATGCGCCATTGGCGTGCATATTCCGGATCAGCCAGCCGTAATTGACATCACGGCAGATATGTACGACTGAGGAGAAAGCAGTGGTGATGTCAGATGTGTAATGTATGGCTAAGAAGAGTCCTGTGAGGATTTGTGTGGCTAGGCATAATCCTAGAAGTGATCCAAAATTTCACCATACTGAAATATTGGAAGGGGCTGGTAAATCAACTAGTGCGTGATTGGCGATTTTAATTAGAGGGTGAGTTTTTCGTAGGCTTGCCATTAGGGTTTTTATAGTTGAATAACAACGGTGGTTCTTCAAGTCACTGGTCTTGGTTAAAACCCAAGTAAAAATTATGACTTATTTTGTATCATTACTGTTGATGGCTTTAATCGTAGGGTTAGTTGCGGTAGCTTCTAACCCCGCTCCTTATTTTGCCGCCTTTGGTTTAGTGGTGGCGGCTGGGGTTGGGTGTGGAGTACTTGTTGGGCACGGAGGGTCTTTCTTATCTCTAGTTTTATTTCTAATTTATTTAGGAGGAATGCTTGTGGTGTTTGCTTACTCGGCGGCCTTGGCCGCTGAGCCATTCCCCGAGGCGTGAGGGGATCGCTCTGTGGCGGGATATGTTTTAATTTACCTATTAGGGGTCAGTCTGGTCGTCGGTTTATTCTGAGAAAGCTGGTATGAGGGGTCTTGAGTCGTCATCGACAGTTTAAAGGAGCTCTCAATACTACGGGGAGACATTAGTGGGGTGGCCATAATATACTCGTCTGGGGGAGGCTTACTAGTTATCAGTGCATGGGTATTATTATTAACTCTGTTTGTAGTACTCGAGTTAACTCGGGGTCTGGGTCGTGGTGCTCTTCGCGCAGTCTAAACGATTGCTAGAAGGACGGCAAGGGTTGTTGATAACAAAAAGATTGTTAGGTAAGTCTTGATCATGCCCCGCTGGGTATCGCTAATGGTTTTGGCCATCTTGATTTGGGCATGAGAAACTCCTTTTGGTCCCACAGTCTCAAACCATGTTTGATCTACTAGTTGTGTAGCAATGGATTGTCCTAAGACTAGGTTTAGTTTTGGAATCAGTCGATGAATAATTGCTGGGAAGTAGCCTAGTATGTTGGAGAAGTGGTGGGGTGAAGCCAGGGGGCTGGTTTTAAATTGCTTGCCGGTTAATCCAGCAAGTTCCATGGCTGTTAAAAGTCCAATAATTGTTACTGCGAGGGCGGCCATCTTCAAAGTTATTGGTATAGTCATAATAGGCGTCTTTAATACCAGGAAATTTGACGTGATGACAAGTCCTGCAACAATACTTCCCCAGGCGAGTCGTTTAATGGGGTTAACCACTGATAGGTTATTTTCATTAAGGGGGGATAGTGCTAGGAATCGAGGGGTACCCATAGTGACGAAGAAGACCACTCGGAAGCTATAAACAGCTGTGAAGGAGGTAGCAATAAGTGTTAGAGTTAGGGCCCAGGCGTTCAGGTAAGAGGTGTTTAGTGCTTCAATGATGGCATCCTTTGAGAAGAATCCGGCCAGGAAGGGTGTCCCGGTGAGGGCTAGGCTGCCAACGGTTAGGCAAGTTGAAGTAAAGGGCAATAGATTTTGTAAGCCGCCCATTTTTCGAATATCTTGCTCATCATTAAGGCTATGAATAATAGAACCCGAGCATAAGAACAGTATTGCCTTAAAAAATGCGTGAGTGCAGATATGTAAGAATGCTAATTGAGGTTGATTAAGGCCAATAGTAACCATTATTAAACCTAGTTGGCTAGATGTTGAAAATGCTACAATTTTTTTAATATCATTTTGTGTTAAAGCACAGGTGGCTGTAAATACTGTGGTCAATGCTCCTAGGCATAGACAGGTTGTCAGTGCTAGATCACTACTTTCAATAATTGGGTGAAGCCGAATTAGTAAGAAAATACCGGCAACAACCATAGTACTGGAGTGAAGTAGGGCAGAGACTGGTGTAGGGCCCTCCATGGCGGATGGCAGCCATGGGTGCAGCCCAAATTGGGCTGATTTACCAGTTGCTGCTAAAATTAGCCCCATAAGAGGAAGTGTTATGTCAAAAGTCTTCGACAAAAAGAAGATTTGTTGAATTTCTCATGAATTTAAATTAACTGCGATCCAGGCCATACTTATGATTAATCCAATGTCCCCCACTCGATTATACAAGACAGCTTGGAGGGCTGCTGTATTTGCATCGGCCCGTCCGTATCACCAGCCGATTAATAGAAATGATATAATACCCACACCCTCTCAGCCAATAAAGAGCTGAAAGAGGTTATTAGCAGTTACGAGAATAATTATGGCCACTAGAAAAAGAAGTAGGTATTTGAAGAACCGGCTTATGTTCGGGTCTGAGTGTATGTATCAGGTTGCAAATTCAAGGATAGATCAGGTTACATAGAGGGCAATGGGGGTGAAGATAAGGGAATAATGATCAAATTTAAAGCTGATATTAATATCAAAAAGGGTTGTATTTATTCAGTGTCAGTTAGTAACAATGATTTCAGTACCTTGGTCCAGGAATAGAAGAAGTGGGAGAAGGCTAACAAAAAATGCGGCACTGACAGCGGTTTTAACATGTGTTGTGGCTCAATCTAAATCTTTGGGGGAAGGATTAAGTGTTGTTAAGAGAGGATAAACAAGAATTGTAATAACTAGAACAAATGAGGATGACATTACTAGGGTTGTTGGGTGCATAGCTTCTACTTGGATTTGCACCAAGAGTTTTTGGTTCCTAAGACCAACGGATGAGCTGTTATCCTTTAAAAGCTTAAGGAAGCCATGGAATTTAACCATGGGTATAAGTATTAGCAGTACTTATTGCCTCTGGCCCCCCTCGGTGAGTAAGAGGATTTTAACCTCTACTTCTAGAATCACAATCTAGTGTTCTTAGTTAAACTATACTTACTAGTAGCATCAGCCCCATATGAGTTCTGGTTTAATAACCAGAAGAATTACAGGGAGAAGATGAAGTACTATTAATAGGTGTTCTCGAGTGTGAAATGGTGGGAGTCCTTTAATATGATTTGGTGCCGGTCCTCGTTGAGTTATAAGGAATAGATACAAGGAGTAAGCTGCTGTAATCAATGTACCTAGGCCCGTTAGTATAATAGTTCATGGAGACCAGCTAAATAAAGTAGTAATAATTATGAGCTCTCCTATGAGATTCGGAAGAGGTGGTAATGCCAGATTTGCTAGGTTAGCAATAAATCATCAGACTGCAGTTAATGGAAAAATTATTTGGAGGCCCCGAGCCAATATTATGGTTCGGCTATGAGTTCGTTCATAAGCGGTATTAGCCAGGCAAAATAGGGCGGAGGACACTAATCCGTGGGCAATCATCAAAATAATCGCGCCTGTAAACCCTCAAGGGGTTTGGACCAGGATACCCCCTGCTACCAAGCCTATGTGGCTTACAGATGAGTAGGCAATAAGGGATTTAAGGTCTGTTTGCCGTAAGCAAATTGAGCCGGTTATAAGAATACCCCATAAGGCCAAAATAATAAAGGGGTAGGCGAGCTCTTTTGAAAGTGGGTCCAGTATAATTATTATTCGCATTATTCCGTAACCCCCAAGTTTAAGTAACACTGCAGCTAGAACTATAGAGCCTGCTACGGGGGCCTCAACATGGGCCTTTGGTAGCCAAAGGTGAACACCATAGAGTGGTATTTTTACTAAGAATGCGATTAAGCATCCAGCCCATCAAATGCTATGTCCTCAGGAATCGAGTGTGAGCGGCTGAGAGTATTGTAGAATTAACATTGATAGTGTTCCCGTGGTTTGTTGGAGTAAAAGGAGGGCCACTAAAAGTGGCAGCGAGCCTGCCAGAGTATAAAACAAAAAATATGTCCCGGCGTTCAGACGCTCAGTCTGGTTTCCTCACCGAGTAATAATAATAAGCGTGGGGATGAGGGTGGCTTCAAATATAATATAAAATATAATAATTTCTGTGGCCCCAAATGCCATAATTAGGAAAGTTTGTAGAGAGGTTAAAAGGGTAATATATAGACGTTGCCGGGTGATGGGCTCCGGGTAAATATGATTTTGACTAGCTAAAATCATCAAGGGAAGGAGTCAGCATGTGAGAACTAGGAGAGGGGTGGATAAAGGGTCTGTGGCCAAATACATGTTCGAGGCTGATCAGCCAGTTTCTGATGTTCATTTTAATCAGGCAAGACTAATAAATGCAATTAGCAAGCTTTGAGCGGTGGTTGTGGGTCATAATCACTTAGGCGATGTTAATCAGATTGTTGGAAATAGCATAACTGTGGGAATTAATACCTTTAGCATTGTAGGAGATTTAGGTTTTGTAATCGGTCAGTGCCATGAGTTCGGGCCGTGGCAACTAAGAGGGCTAAACCTGCACTGGCCTCGCAGGCAGAGAAAGCCAGTAGCAGTATTGGAGCTGCAGAAAATATAGTCGATTCAAATTGTATGGCTCAGAGGGCTAGTGCAATAAATAAGGATAACATTATTCCCTCCAAACAGAGTAGTGCAGAGAGCAGGTGGGTACGATGAAATGCTAGGCCTATTAAACCTAGTATAAAAGCCGAGGTAAAGCTGAAGTGTACGGGTGTCATAAGAGGAATATGGAATTAAACCATAATTTTCTGAGCCGAAATCAGAGGTCTTATATTGGACTAATCCTCTATTCTGCTCATTCAAGGCCTCCTTGAGTTCACTCATAAATCAATCCTAGGGTAAGTAAAATTAGGACTGCTGTAGCCCAGAAAAAGGTGCCAGCAGGATTATGGAGTTGATCCCCTCAGGGTAGGGGGAGTAGAAGTGCAATCTCCAGATCAAATAGTAGAAACAAAATGGCTACAAGGAAAAATCGCAAGGAAAATGGTAGTCGAGCTGATCCCAAGGGGTCAAAGCCACATTCGTAGGGCGAGAGCTTTTCTGCATCTGGGTTTATTTGAGGTAGTCAGAATGATACAGTTGCTAACACGAGAGAGAGGGCTGTTGTAATAGTTAAAATTGTAATAACTAAGTTCATTATCTATCCTTGGAGTTCAACCAAGACTAGGTGATTGGAAGTCACTCGTACTAGCTTTAAAATACTAGAAAGATATGAGCCTCATCAATAAATTGATACGTAGAGGAATAATCATACTACGTCTACAAAGTGTCAGTACCACGCGGCAGCTTCAAAGCCAAAATGATGTTCAGATGTAAAGTGGTATTGTACTTGTCGAAGTAGGCAGACAGCTAAGAATGAGGATCCGATAATAACATGTAATCCGTGGAAGCCTGTGGCTACAAAGAATGTTGAGCCGTAGACTCCATCCGCAATGGTGAAGGGGGCTTCGTAATATTCCATGGCTTGCAGGGCGGTGAAGTAAAGTCCTAGAAGAATTGTTAGTGCTAGGGATTGAATAGTTTGTTTACGATCACTCTCTATTAAGCTGTGGTGGGCTCACGTTACCGTGACCCCGGATGCTAGAAGGACAGCTGTGTTAAGTAGTGGAACTTCAAACGGGTCTAAGGTAATAAGACCTGTAGGTGGTCAACACCCTCCTAACTCTGGAGTAGGTGCTAGGCTTGAGTGGTAGAAAGCTCAGAAAAACCCTAAGAAAAAGAATACTTCGGACGTAATAAATAGAATTATACCGTAACGTAAGCCTTTTTGTACAGGAGGTGTGTGGTGACCTTGAAATGTCCCTTCTCGGATGATGTCTCGTCACCACTGATATATTGTAAGAAGTAGAAGAACTAGTCCAAGGGTTATAAGTGTGGTGGAGTGGAAATGGAACCAGATTGCTAAACCGGATGTTATTAGTAAAGCTCCGATTGCGCCGGTTAAAGGTCATGGGCTTGGATCAACCATATGATATGCGTGTGCTTGGTGGGCCATTAAACGTTCTCTTGTAAATACAGGCTGAGGAGAAGGACAAATACATAGGCTTGAATTATTGCTACTGCAACTTCTAGCAGTGTAAGAAGGAATAAGACAGCGGCGGTAAGAATTGCCACTGTTGGTATTATGGGCAGGAGTACAAATACGGCGGTGGCAATTAGCTGAATAAGAAGATGTCCTGCAGTGAGGTTGGCTGTTAGTCGGACGCCTAGGGCTAATGGTCGAATAAAGAGGCTAATTGTTTCAATAATAATTAACACAGGAATTAGAGGGATAGGGGTGCCCTCTGGTAAGAGATGGCCAAGAGCTACTGTTGGTTGATTACGTATTCCAATAATTACTGTAGCAAGTCACAATGGCACGGCAAACCCTATATTTAAGGACAGTTGCGTTGTGGGGGTGAAAGTATAAGGTAGAAGTCCAAGTATATTAATAGTAATCAAAAATACTATTAAAGAGGCCATTAGTAGTGCTCATTTATGACCTCCTAAATTTAGGGGCATTATAAGTTGACTAGTAAATTGATTAACAAATCACCCTTGAATAGTGATAAGGCGATTATTAACTCATCGTGAGGTAGAAGTGGGGTATAATACCCATGGAAGGGCAATTGCAATAGCAATTAAGGGGATACCTAGATAGGATGTGCTTGCAAATTGATCAAAGAAGCTTATTGCCATGGTCAGTCTCAGGGTTCAGTTTTGTGTTTCTCAGAGTCCAGGTGTACTGGCTCATTAGGTGATGTGTGACTTATTACTTTGGTCGGGATGATGGTAAGAAATACCAGTCATGAGAATACTAAAATTGCGAATCAAGGGGCAGGGTTTAATTGAGGCATTTCACTGGAGGTGGTTGGGAGGCACCATTCTTTGGCTTAAAAGGCCAATGCTGAGATCCCTATTTAGCTTCCCAGTGAGGCGTCTTCTAGTATTAATGAGGATCAGTTTTCGAAGTGTTCAAGTGGAACTGCCTCCACTACAATAGGTATGAAGCTATGATTTGCCCCACAGATTTCGGAGCATTGTCCATAAAATACCCCCGGTCGAGAGGCAATAAAGGCTGTTTGATTAAGACGGCCTGGGACCGCGTCTATTTTTACGCCAAGGGACGGAACGGCTCAAGAATGTAAAACATCTTCAGCTGAGACAAGCACTCGGATTGGGGATTCTATAGGGACAACTATTCGATGATCTGCTTCAAGAAGTCGAAATTGTCCCGGATTAAGGTCTTGGGTTGGAATTATATATGAGTCAAAGCCCAGATTTTCGTAGTCAGTGTACTCGTAGCTTCAATACCACTGATGTCCTATAGCTTTAATTGTTAGGTGGGGATCATTGATTTCATCTATAAGGTAAAGAATTCGTAGGGAGGGGAGGGCAATTAAAACGAGGATTACGGCTGGCAATACAGTCCATACAATTTCAATTTCTTGGGAGTCTAAGATATATTTGTTCGTGAGCTTTGTTGATACTATTGCAACAATAATATAAAGTACTAAGGTACTAATTAGAAATACAATTATTAAAGCATGATCATGGAAGTGAAGAAGCTCTTCTATAACGGGTGATGCCGCGTCTTGGAATCCTAGTTGTGTGGGATGTGCCATTCAGCTTAAAGCTCAAGACATGCAGGAATTTAACCTACAATTTCACCTTGACAAGGTGGTGTAATTTGCGAATTTACTAATGTCTTTAGAAGGAAGTGGCAGAGTGGCTATGTGACTGGCTTGAAACCAGTAAATGGGGGTTCAATTCCTCCCTTCCTCGTTAATTTGATTGAACTTGAACAAATGCGGGCTCTTCAAATGTGTGGTATGGAGGAGGGCAACCGTGAAGTCATTCAACATTAGTTGTGGTTAATTCCACGGATGAAACTTCTCGCTTAGCGGCGAAGGCTTCCCATAAAATAAATAGGAACATAATCACTGCTACTAAGGAAATTAATGACCCGATAGATGATACTGTATTTCAAAGGGTATAAGCATCTGGGTAGTCCGAGTATCGTCGTGGTATACCTGCAAGGCCAAGGAAGTGTTGTGGGAAGAATGTAAGGTTTACACCAATAAACATTACTCCGAAATGGATTTTAGTTCATGTGCTGTGAAGGGTATATCCTGTAAACAGCGGGAATCAGTGAACGAAGGCCGCTATAATAGCAAATACGGCTCCTATTGATAAAACATAATGGAAGTGTGCGACTACGTAATAGGTATCATGTAAGACAATATCTAATGATGAATTAGCTAATACGATTCCCGTTAAGCCCCCTACCGTAAAAAGGAAGATAAAGCCAAGGGCTCAGAGTATTGGTGTTTCCCATTTAATTGATCCACCATGGAGAGTGGCTAACCAGCTAAAAACTTTGACACCTGTTGGAATTGCAATAATTATTGTTGCGGACGTGAAATATGCGCGGGTGTCTACATCTATACCAACTGTAAACATATGATGGGCCCAGACAATAAATCCTAGTAGGCCAATAGCCATTATAGCTCATACTATTCCTATATACCCAAAGGGCTCCTTTTTGCCTGAGTAATAGGCTACAACATGGGAGATGATTCCAAATCCTGGTAAAATTAAAATATATACCTCTGGGTGACCAAAAAATCAGAACAAGTGTTGGTAGAGAATAGGATCTCCCCCTCCTGCGGGATCAAAGAATGTAGTATTAAGATTTCGGTCTGTTAGAAGTATTGTAATTCCAGCAGCCAGAACTGGTAGAGATAACAGGAGTAGAACGGCTGTTACTAATACAGCTCATACAAACAAAGGGGTTTGATATTGGGAAATGGCCGGGGGCTTCATGTTAATTGTTGTTGTAATAAAGTTAATTGCGCCTAAGATGGACGATGCACCTGCCAGATGCAAAGAGAAGATGGTTAGGTCTACGGATGCACCCGCATGGGCTAGGTTGCCTGCAAGGGGGGGATACACTGTTCAACCTGTACCGGCTCCAGCCTCTACGCCAGATGAGGCTAGAAGCAGAAGAAAGGATGGTGGTAGAAGTCAGAAGCTTATATTGTTTATTCGGGGGAATGCTATATCCGGGGCCCCAATTATTAGTGGGACAAGTCAGTTACCAAAGCCCCCAATAAGAATGGGTATTACTATAAAGAAAATTATAACAAAGGCGTGTGCGGTAACAATAACATTATAAATTTGATCATCGCCAAGGAGGGACCCTGGCTGGCTTAGTTCAGCTCGGATTAATAGGCTTAGGGCAGTTCCAACTATCCCGGCTCAGGCACCAAATACTAGGTAAAGGGTGCCAATATCTTTGTGGTTGGTAGAGAAGAATCAGCGTGTGATTGCCACAGGTAGGATGGCCGAAGTTAGGCGGCGGGTTGTAGCCCCGTGAATAGAGGTTTAAGTCCTCTTCCTATCAAGCACCGTGGTGGAGTACACATTGGATTGCAAATCCAAAGACGCAGATTGACGTCTGCCGGGGCTTTCCCGCCTTACGCCGTTAACGGCGGGAAAGGTAGATGAATGCCCGCTGGTTTGGGCGCTTAGCTGTTAACTAAGATTTCGTAGGATCGAGGCCTTCTCATCTAGAAAGGCCTTAGCTTAATTAAAGTGTCTGAGTTGCATTCAGAAGATGTGGGATAAAGTCCCGCAGGCCTTAACCAGAGACTAGAAGATTTTAACTCCTGCTTAGAGCTTTGAAGGCTCTTGGTCTAACTATCCTAAGTCTCTAGGCAACAAGCGTCAAAATAGCTGGAGTAATAGGCAATAGTCCGAGGGCAGCGGTTATGAAGAGGGCAAGGGATACCATGGACTGTGTAGTTTGAGCCCGTCATGGTGTCGCGGCGTTAGTTGCATGGGGGGAGATGGTAAGAGTTATAGCATAGCATAAGCGCAGATAGAAGTAAAGGCTTAAGAGGGCGGCAAGTGCTATAACCGTTGCTGTAAGCGGCAGTTGTTGTTTTGTTATCTCTTGTAAGATTAATCACTTAGGTATAAATCCGGTTAGTGGTGGGAGACCCCCTAGTGAGAGGAGGGCCAGGGCTGTTGTGGACACTAGGACAGGGGCTTTCGATCATATTGTTGTTATGGTCATAATATTTGTGGTAGAGGTCACCTTTAGTGATAGGAAGGCCGCCGATGTTATGAATACATATGTGCCCAAGGCGAGCAGGGTTAAATGGGGGGCATATTGTGAAATAATAACCATTCAGCCTATATGCGCAATTGAGGAGTAACCCAAGATTTTTCGGACCTGGGTCTGATTTAGACCCCCTCAGCCTCCAACCAGTGTGGAGAGGAGTCCCAGCAACGTGATTATCACCGGGTTAACAGTGGGGGCCACTTGAATAATCAATGCGAGCGGGGCCAGCTTTTGTCAGGTAGAGAGGATCAATCCAGTAAACAGATCAAGGCCTTGAAGTACTTCTGGTAACCAAAAGTGTATAGGCGCAAGTCCGATTTTTAATGCGAGGGCAGCAATGGTTATTGAAGAGGCAATAGGGTGTGATATGTCATTGATGCCCCATTCACCTATTACCCATGCATTAGTGGTTGCGGCAAACAAAATCATCGCCGCGGCGGTCGCCTGTGTTAAAAAATATTTTGTGGTCGCTTCAACCGCTCGCGGATGGTGTTGTTGGGCCATCAATGGAATAATCGCTAGGGTATTAATCTCAAGCCCTATTCAGGCCAGAAGTCAGTGTGAGCTGGCGAAGGTCAAGGCGGTTCCCAATCCCAGACTAGATAGGAGAATAGTGAGTACATAGGGGTTCATTGATAGGGGAGGGATTTTAACCGTCATGTTCGGGGTATGGGCCCGAAAGCTTTATTAGCTGACCTTATCAGTAGAAAGTGGTGTAGAGGAAGCACCAGGAGTTTTGATCTCCTGAGGATGGGTTCAATCCCCTTCTTTCTAGGAACTGGGGGGACTTTAACCCCCATAAGCCACTCTATCAAAGTGGTCCTTGGAAATTCAGGCACGGTTCCTCAAGCATTATAGCTGTGGAGGGAGTCCTGCAAGCGCAATAGGGAGGGCAGTATGTCAAAGGACCAGGGCCAGGGTTAGGGGAAGAAAATTTTTTCAAACTAAGTGTATTAGTTGATCATATCGAAATCGTGGGTAGGATGCTCGAACCCAAAGAAAGACCACTGAGAGAAGCGCGGCTTTAGTTATTAAATTAATTGTTGTTAATTCAGGGATGGAGGGCACATGGGATGCGCCGAGGAAAAGAATAGCTGATAGGGTATTCATTAATAAGATGTTGGCATATTCAGCGAGGAAAAAGAGGGCAAAGGGCCCACCAGCATACTCAACATTGAAGCCAGAGACTAGCTCAGATTCACCTTCTGTTAAATCAAATGGCGCGCGGTTTGTTTCAGCTAAGGTGGAAATATATCACATTGCGGCTAGGGGTCAGGCCGGAATGAGGAGTCACATACCCTCTTGGGTAATGTTAAATATTTGTAGGGTATAACCTCCAGAAAAGATAATAATGGAAAGTAAAATTAACCCAAGACTTACTTCATATGAAATTGTTTGGGCCACGGCTCGAAGGACACCAATCAGTGCATACTTTGAATTAGATGCTCACCCGGACCCCAAAATAGCGTACACCGCTAGGCTTGATAAGGCTAGGACAAATAGGATGCCTAAGTTTAAATCCACAACGGGTTGAGGCATAGGCATAGGTGCCCACAGCATCAGGGCTAGCGTTAACGCTAATATTGGGGCAACCAAAAACAAAAAAGGGGATGCTGTGGACGGGCGAACTGGTTCTTTAATAAATAGTTTCACTCCATCTGCAATTGGTTGAAGAAGTCCATAAGGTCCCACAATGTTCGGCCCCTTCCGTAATTGTATATAGCCTAGGACTTTACGCTCAAGGAGCGTGAGGAAGGCTACGGCTAGCAATACAGGAATAATATATGCGAGTGGGTTAACTAAGTGAGTTAATAGAGTGTTTAGCATAACTAAGAAGAGGATTTGAACCCCTGGCTGAAAGGGCTTAGGCCTTTTGCAATTACCATGCTCTGCCATCTTAGTGAGGTCTTATTTTGACCTGTATCTTGAGTCCTCCCTTTACTTAATTTAGTTGTCTTCATTAATTAGGGGCAAGGCGTGCTTTTAGCATAGGCCTTTTTTTTCCGGTCCTTTCGTACTAGGAAAAATGACATTACAGATAGAAACTGACCTGGATTGCTCCGGTCTGAACTCAGATCACGTAGGACTTTAATCGTTGAACAAACGAACCCTTAATAGCGGCTGCACCATTAGGATGTCCTGATCCAACATCGAGGTCGTAAACCCTCTCGTCGATATGGACTCTTGGAGAGGATTGCGCTGTTATCCCTAGGGTAACTTGGTTCGTTGATCGGTCTTAACGACCGGATCATATTTGGTCAGAATTTCTGTGACTTAGAAGTGTAATTCTTGGTTCTAGGGTTTATCCCAGTCCACTTGGAGGATTATCTGTTCTCCATGGTCGCCCCAACCGAAGGTAAAATTTCAATCTCTATTAGGTTTACACTTGCTCAATAAGCTGCTTAACGTAGGTGAATTTGTACCTTAAGCTCCAAAGGGTCTTCTCGTCTTGTATTCATATACCCGCTTCTGCACGGGTAGATCAATTTCACTGACTTGAAAAGGGAGACAGCTAAGCCCTCGTTTAGCCATTCATACAGGTCTTCATTTAAAAGACAAGTGATTGCGCTACCTTTGCACGGTCAAAATACCGCGGCCGTTAAACTTGTAGTCACCGGGCAGGCTGGACCTCCTATACGTAGGGGTTTGCAGGAGGCGATGTTTTTGGTAAACAGGCGAGGCTTGTGTTTGCCGAGTTCCTTCCCTTTCTTTTAGTCTTTCCTTTGAGGCACTCCAGTGTGGGTTTAACGATATAAATGCTGTGGTATTTTCCTGATTTCTTTGTTGGCCACATTGCCCTCCTTTTTTGGGCTCGTTAATTTCCAGTGGTTTGTCCGATCTGGTTTACACTTGTGCTAGGAGAGGATCATATCCTCTTATTACTCATTTTAGCATGGTCTCTTCCATGGTGGCATGGAATGGCCTGATATCTCTAGGGGATTTGGGTTATTTATCAGTATAATAAACTGCATGTTGTTTGAGCTTTAACGCTTTCTATTCAGATGGCTGCCTTTAGGCCCACTGGAACAACTAGTTTTATAAAATGTGACTCTTATCCACCTATTTAAGGTTGTGTCCTTTATTAAAGGGGCTGTACCCCCTTCAACTAACTCTCATATTTCTCTTTTGTGCTTATTTAGATATTTCTCGGTTGGCTAAAGGGGTACGAGGCTGAACTTCTATTCATTTCTCAGGCAACCAGCTATCACCAAGTTCGGTAGGTTTATCACCTCTACCCGGGGCTCTTCCCACTCTTTTGCCACAGAGACGGGTTCGCCCTTTAAGGCTGTCCCGGGGTAGCTCACTTGGTTTCGGGGTTTCAAACTAAAGGTCACTTTGCTTGAGTAGTGCTGGCTAAATCATGATGCAAAAGGTACAAGGGTTAAGCTCTGCTTTTTTGTGCTTAAATGAATTATTTCATTACTCTTTCAGCTTTCCCTTGCGGTACTTTCTCTATTGCTTAAATTACCTTTTCCGTCTCCCGTACTAAGGTGGAAAAATGATTTAGTTTTGTTATTTATTTAATGCTAAATTATTTATACTATTGAGTTAATTTTGGTGGTTAAGCTAGCTGTCTGGCTCAGGGCGATCCAACTTGCATGGATGTCTTCTCGGTGTAAGGGAGATGCTTAACTGTCTCAGCCACACCCTGGGTTTGATCCAAGTGCACCTTCCGGTACACTTACCATGTTACGACTTGCCTCCCCTTGTCCGTGCTTTAGTGTTATGGACATTTATCGCTGTATGACAGGGGAGAGTGACGGGCGGTGTGTACGCGCCTCAGAGCCGGGTTCAAAAGGACACTCTTCTTCCTTTTTACTACTAAATCCTCCTTCGAGTAATTTTTCAGGGTACTATCCGTGGATATTCTATAATAGAAAATGTAGCCCATTTCTTCCCACTTCGTGCGCTACACCTCGACCTGACGTTTTGGGATATACCCATTTAGCTTACTGTTAATCCTTCACAGGGTAAGCTGACGACGGCGGTATATAGGCGGGGATGGCCAGAAGTGGTGAGGTTTAACGGGGGTTATCGGTTCTAGAACAGGCTCCTCTAGGGGGGTCTAAGGCACCGCCAAGTCCTTTGGGTTTCAAGCTAACGCTCGTAGTACCCGGGCGGACGTTTATTGTGTAATAACGTCTAGGTTTACGGTTGAGCATAGTGGGGTATCTAATCCCAGTTTGTTTCTCAGTTTTCGTGGAGTCAGGCGGACTATATTAAAGCTGCTTTCGCTTATGGGCTTCGGACACTCGGGAGCGTATGACGGCCAAGAGGCCCTTCGGCTTTATTTTCATCTCCCCTAACCACCCTTTACGCCGTGCCTATTAACTGGGGCCTCTCGTATAACCGCGGTGGCTGGCACGAGTTTTACCGGCCCTCTTAACACTAACTAAGTCAAGTTTTCACTTATGGCTTAATATCTATCACTGCTGAATTCCCATGGGGGTGTGGCGTGGCAAGGCGTTTTGGGCTAAAGGTTAGTGCCTGATACCTGCTCCTCGTCCCCGGGCGGGGGATTAAGGGCATCCTCACAGGGGCGCGGATACTTGCATGTGTAAGTTGTGCTAAAGCTAATAGTAAAGTCAGGACCAAGCCTTTGTGCATGCGGAGCTTTCTAGGGCCCGTCTTAGCATCTTCAGTGCTATGCTTTATTTTAAGCTACGCTAGC